CTTGGTTCTTATTTGTTTCTAATGATGATCTATAAATATAGGAGTTATTCGTAGTTTCAGAATGAATATATTTATATGATAAAAGATCATATCTATAGTTTTTTTGAAAATTCTCCTCTTTATTTGGTAATAAATAGACTTTCGAATTTTGTTTTTTTTTTGAATCAAGTAATTGGTCTTTTTCAGAGGAATACCATTTGTTTAAATCTTTATTTTGAGACGTATGGCATTGATTGATTCTATTTCGCCATTTTTGGGGGATTAATCTAGACGATGTAATCTGAGATAAATCGTATTGATAATGACCTCTTAACCAGTTTTTCCATGGATTCATTCCATAATTTGTAAGTTTATTATGTCTTAATTCGGAATGAAATATCCCTTGTCTTCCAAAAAAATCCTTTATTTCAGTCTTAAGAAAAAAAGAGGGTCCATTATATTGAAGAATAGATCTTAACTTATTGAAATTAATAATTTGGGTTTGTGATAATTTGAAAAATACATATTTTTGTGACAAGTAAGATAAATCAAAAAAAATATCTGACTTCCGCTTACTATTTCTAAGATTATCAAAAGCCCTTTTTATAGTCATAGACAAAATAAAGTCAATTTTATTTTGTTTTGTTTTATTAATCCTTTCTTGATTTGTTTCATTATTGTCAATGTATTTATCATTATCAAGAATTTTTTTTGTTGATTCGATAAAAAGTTGTAGAGCGATTCTGCGCATATTAATGATACATAGAAAGATATCTATGTATATTTTTTCAATGAAAAATTTAACTATTAATTCAATATTTTTTATTTTAAATATTTTAAAAATTTTTGGGGATGATTCTCCATTATTCTTTTTCTTTTTTTTGATTCCTGGCGTTACTTTTTTTTTATTTTTTTTCATTATTTCTATTTCATTTCTGATTGTGTTTCTTCTATCAATCCTATGTTTCATTTCTTCTTCTGCCTGTGAATAATTTGTCCAACCTGTAGATCGAATTTGACTAAGTGATTCATGAATTATCTGATTGCTGATTATGGAATCCTTTTCTGTTTGAGTTTCACTTGATTCATATATATCTCTCGGTATAAATAATGGAATTTTATTTTCTTTTAAAAGTTCTTTTATTATTCGTTTTACAAAGAAAAATACTTTTGCTTCTTTCTTTTTTATTTTTTTAAAAATTCTTCGAACTCTAAAATTGAATTTTCTGATTTCGACTTTATAGTCTATATCTTGAAAAATGGGTTCAAAAAAGGAAGGTGTTTTTCGAGGAGGACCAAAAGGATATTCCGTTTCCATCCCCAAAACTGTTAAAAAACAAGAATCAAAATCATCTTGTTGCTTTAGATCTCTATCAGAATCATAGAGTCCTAGCTTAGATCTGTGCCAAGGTTTCAAATGAAAAGGATATAGGATTTTTATCTGAAAACCTCCTCTTAACCAATTTTTAGGAAATTTTGTTTTGGAGAATTGAAGACCATTAGAGCTGCATTTTAGGTAAATTTCTCTATTCCAATCTTGGAAATCCTCATACCATTCCGGAGATTGCCGTAATAAAATACGGACAATATTCTTAGCTATTATCAATAAGGGTAATTTAATATATCTTCTAAAAATTGATTGAGCTAATAACAGAATACTTCTTGTTTTTTGTGCATGTGGAATGTTCTCCCAGAATTCCATTGTGTCTTCCTGGTTGTTTTTTTTTATTTGGAATTGTTGATCTAAAATTTCGAATTCTGACTTTTTACCCAACCAATCTTTAATATTAAAAAAAAGTTTGATTAGGTCGGATATAGGAAAAGCAAAATCTTCCATTTTTTCCAAAAAAAGCGGGGAATGAGGATTTCCTTGCGATGGTCCCCAAATAACCATTTTACGCCTTTGAGTGCGCATAGATCCTTTGATTACGGATCGACGAAAATCCGGTTCTTCCAAATAACTTATAAAACCCAAATCTTTATTAAATTTTCTATAAAGATTATAATTCTTGAAATTAGACTTCTTAAAAGTTCCTAAAGTTCGTCTCGAACGATTTAAAAAAGCTATACGTTTAAATTTTCTTGTTCGAAGCTGGTGCGCTAGCCCTTGCGTTAAGCCTTGTTCTTTTCGTCGTTTTTTAAAATGTTGGTGCAACTCGTTGATTAATTTGTATGACCATCGAGGGAGTTTTTTACCGATTTCGTTTATTCCACTAGATTTTTTTTGACCTTTAGGGTTAGTTAGAATTGCGTTCAATGAAAAATTTAACCGATTATTTGAATCAATTTTGGCTTGGTTTTTTTCTGATTTTTCTATTTTCTGTTCATATTCTCGAGAATTAGGATAGGGAAGAAGGATATCATGAATTTTATTTAGTTCAGATGTTTCTGTGCAATTTTCTATCGAAGTTTGATTTATGATTGAAGATGAAAACATTTTCTTGATTCTTCCACGATACATCCCAGTCAAAAAGGGATCATACATTTTAACTAGGCAATTCTTTTTGTTTTTAGTCTCAGC